CCCGCAGCAGTACCTTGACCAACTCCAGGTCCAATAGAAGCAAGCCCTACGGCCAATCCAGCAGCAATAACGGAAGCGGCAGAAATCAGTGGATTCATGGTAAGTTCCTCGCACAAAAATAAAGAAATGGTTAATGATACAACCAACCAATGAATTATTCATTAAAAATTCCATCACTAAGATCTATCCGGTCAAAGTAACTAAGAACTTCGAATTGAAGTAATACTATTCTGAATCATTAGAACTACTTCGATATCTCGTTTTTAGTTCCTATCCGTGGAATCTTTAGAAATCCATACAGTTCCGGTTCTTCCGTTTCCTTGTTCCGAACCTTTCTTTCAATTCTTCGCTATTTCTCTTCTATATGCTTGATTTCATTTGTTTATTCATTCAATCCAAAGTCACAGATGAAACCGAAGGACTTAGATGGATCTCCATCTAAATTCAGTGGGATGTAATATATGGATAGTCCATATAGAACTAGTGAATATCTAATATTCCATATACATACGTTTCGCCCATAACGTAAACCATCCGATCTTATCTTATATCGAATCGCATTCTAGAATTTTTCTTCGAAACATAGACAGGATTGGCTTATAGCCATTCCATATATCTCTCCCTAACCGACTTTTTTTGATGAATCTTATTTGTTTGTAAACTCTTCTCCTTTTCATTATCCGCGTGGATAGAAACGGACGGATTCATCAGCCCCAGAATCATTACATATCAATATCAAGATTGGATTGATCCAATTGTCATTCAATTGGGTCAATTGCTGAGTTGAATGAAATCAAATGAAATGGGAATGCTTCTATCAGTTTTACTTTTTTTGTTTAGTCGTACGTCGGAAACAGATAAACATAAGAATTCTTATTCCAATTAAGAATCGCCATTGACTGAGCAAATATAAATAGAATATCGATTGGAGGGGCATGAATAAATTGACCAAGCAGGAATCTTAGAAAAAGGATCTTTTCGATTAGACCTCTTTCCTTCCCCTTTTTTACAATTCCCTAATATCGTACACCTTTTTTGCTCTTACTCCAGATCATATATAACGTGTTTGTATATATCATGTTCCAAGTAAATTATCTTGAGCCACCGACGGGTTGGGATAAGCTAGTCAATGATGACCTTCCATGGATTCGCCTATATAAGCCGCGGCTAAAGTTGCAAAAATAAGAGCTTGAATCCCACTTGTGAACAATCCAAGGAACATGACAGGTATAGGAACTACTGAAGGTACTAAAGAAACAAGAACAACAACTACTAATTCATCAGCCAATATATTCCCGAAAAGTCGAAAACTAAGTGATAAAGGTTTTGTGAAATCTTCTAGGATGTTAATTGGTAAAAGTATTGGAGTTGGTTGAATGTACTTACCGAAATAACTCAATCCTTTTTTGGTAAGACCCGCATAGAAATATGCCACTGACGTGGGTAAAGCTAAAGCAACAGTAGTATTTATATCATTCGTCGGTGCAGCTAACTCCCCATGAGGTAACTGTATAATTTTCCGAGGTAAAAGAGCACCTGACCAGTTCGAAACAAAAATAAATAGGAACATAGTTCCAATAAAGGGAACCCAGGGACCGTATTCTTCTCCAATCTGGGTTTTGCTCAAGTCTCGAATGAATTCAAGGACATATTCGAAGAAATTCTGACCGTCTGTTGGAATGGTTTGTGGATTCCGAACAGCTATACTGGCTGAACCTAGTAAAATAGCAATTACGACCCAAGAAGTGATAAGTACTTGGGCATGGACTTGGAAACCACCTATTTGCCAATAGAAATGCTGGCCTACTTCCACACCGGATATATCGTATAATCCTTCTTTTAGTGTGTTGATGGAACATGGTAGAACATTCATATTGCTCTCTGACAGAAATAGAACATAAAAAGGAATTATTTTGATTCAACCATCTCTTTCTTGGCTCGCCCACTTTAATGGTATATTTTACTAAGTAATTAGATAATATCCTCAGGACTTTTGATCTCTTTTCTGAAATTCAGAAATAATAACCGATTCAATTAATTTATGGAGTTCCAAAAGCATTGACTTATCTTATTATTAATCAACGATTTCTTATAGAGCTAGAATGACCCTCACAAATTGCGGATACTAATTTGTTAAGAATCAATCGGATTGAAGCTCTAGCGTCATCGTTGGCTGGAATCGAAATATCCGCGAGATCTGGGTCACAATTTGTATCGATTAAACAAATCGTCGGAATTCCTAAAATGATACATTCTCGAAGAGCCGTATATTCTTGTTGCTGATCAACAATGATGACAATATCGGGTAACCCTGTCATATATTTGATCCCACCCAGATATCTTTGCAAGTGAGATAATTGTCTCTTCAACATTGCTGCATTTTTTTTCGGGAGACGGTGGAGTTTCCCCGTCTTTTGTTTCGCTCTCAAGTCCCTGAACTTATGAAGTCTCGTTTCTGTAGTGGACCAATTCGTTAACATACCACCGAACCATTTTTTATTAACATAATGACACCGAGCCCTTATTGCAGCTGATGCTACTGAATCAGCTGCTTTCTTATCGGTACCAACTATTAAGAAGTGTTTTCCCCTACTTGCTGCATCAAAAACTAAATCACACGCCTCTGATAAAAAACGAGCAGTTCTAGTAAGATTTGTAATATGAATACCTTTACGCTTTGCAGAGATGTAAGGTGCCATTCTAGGATTCCATTTCCTAGTACCATGACCAAAATGGACTCTTGCCTCCATCATCTCTTCCAAATTGATGTTCCAATATCTTTTTGTCATTTCTCCCCACACTTTCCCTCTTTTTTTGAAAAAAAGAGACGAGTTACCATGAAATAAATAATTGTTCCGACGGAACCTTCTACCGGAGATGGGCCGTTGATATACGGATATGGTCCAAGTCATTAATTCCTTTCTATTCATTATTATCTTTATTACCAAATCAAATGACCGGACCAAGACCAGATAGTTAAAAAATGGAAAAGAATGAATCCGCTCTTAGGAATTAAGAAATCCCGTAAATGGTTGTTCTGATGTATCATGGAAATTCTTTGAGACGCAAGAACCAAATAATTTTCTGTGGTGGAACAAAATATCTCTCATTTCCCCCTGGAATAGATTCTTCTTTTTTATTTCCAAAGGAATGTTGTTGTGTTGTCTTGAACGGTGCACTAATCCTTTGAATCCGGTACCAACAGGTATCACCCCCCCCAGAACAACGTTCTCTTTCAGGCCTTTCAACCAATCAATGCGGCCTCGTAGAGCGGCTTTTGCTAAAACCCGAGCGGTTTCTTGAAAACTCGCTTCAGATATGAAACTTTGGGTATTCAGAGATGCCTTCGTTATTCCCAATAAGATGGCTCGGTAACAGATCGCTTCTTCCAAAGCACGCACTGTTCGTTCCGCCCGCAAGAATCCGATTAGTTCGCCAGGTGAAAAAACATTAGACATTCCATCTTCTGAAACCAATACTTTGGATGTTATTTGACGTACAATAATCTCTATATGCCTATTATGTATCTGCACCCCTTGGGATCGATAAACCTTTTGGATCTTATTAACCAAAGAGATACGACTTTGCGCTATGGTTAGGTCAGTGCCAATGACGAATCCCCACGGAATTCCAAGAATTCTTCTTATATGCTCATTCCAACCTTCAATCCTCTTTTCTAAGTTCATCGATATTGACTCAATCGAACGCACTTCTAACACTTGTTCCACTTTTGGAAGACCTTGCGTTATATCACTCGATCTCGATTTTTCATAGTTAAATGTAACTAATGTATCTCCTTCGTAAAGGATTTCTGCATAATGGCCATGGACGGTTGCTCCTCGAGTGGCCAAATGAGGTTTAGCCGATCTTATTACTAAGTAGTCAACATGAACAATTAGAACTTGTCCAGGTTTTATGTGTGGTCCGTATTTGGATATACATAAGTTTTCACAAATAAGCTGCCCAAGACTAATTATTGTGGGTGTTTCCTCACAATACTCGTGACGGAGGAAGCACCAATTCAAATCGAATAGACTCAAAATAATGTTACTGCCCGGGTCGGGATTATAAATTCCCTCATTTTCATCCATTAAATAGTATTTAAGTACTTTGAAAGTCTGTTTTAAGTTGTCAAGTAGCAAATATTTATTTAACAAAATTGGATTATGAGTTCTTAAATGGTAAGATGAATAAAAATCCGCGATTTTAGGTACAGTCCCTAAGAGACCTAACGAATTCCTAATCGGAATCATAGGATTCTCTTTAATTGGAATTAATTCTTTTGTGACCTTGTGACATTTTGAACCATTGACTGGACAAATTCGAGAACAATCAGATGATGACAAAATTCGAAAAGATTGGCATTCCTTATTTCTATTCAGAAACGTACGAATAGTCCCTTGATGTTGGGTAAGTGATTGAATACTCACCTCGGAAGACAAAGGATTGATATTGGTGCGATTTGATCCATTATCGGAGATCAATCCTGAACCTGACGTATCATTCCTTTTTCCGATATACGAAATAGGGGACTTCGCCAAATCCATTTTGATAAAATCTCGAATCAGATCATTTGCCCTTACTTCAACAAAGGAAGCATGAACCTCTTCTATAGAACCATTTCGGTCTTGTTCCCAATTCAATACTAAACAAGTCCGAACTAATTGAATACCTGTGTGATAAATTCCTCGAATTGGTTTTCCATTTCCATAAAGGAGATAATTGACAACTTGTAGTTGCACATTATCCCTTTCCTGCAACAGATCCTGGGGGAAAAGCGTTGCTAAATTGATCCCATCAACTATTTCATATGTGACTGCGGGTCGAACCAAAACAAAATACTTTTTCTTGGTAGGTGCGATCCGTTGGACATGGATCCAATTTTTCAATTTGTTTGATTTCTTAGAATTCTTTTTTCCCGTTCCTGGTGGTATCAAGATGCCGCTGTGCCGGGATATCTTATCCATCTCTCCAGGAAAATGGATATCTCCAGAAAAGATTTTCAGTTCAATCTTTTTTTTTTTTCTCTCCACTCGGACCAATCCACCCACTCGGCTTCTTGTATTTAAAGCGATTCGTGTATCTACTCCAATAAGACTATTGTTCCGTACCATTATGGACGAAGATCCCGGCAAGATATGTACTTCTTCGGGAATGAAAAAAAATTGATCTACTTTCATTTGGTATTTCGGCCTAAGTTCTTTTGCTCCTCGATACTCAATCAAATCCTCTTTTTTGACGGTAGATTCCACCTCTATAGTCCCATATTTAGTAATTCCCGAACTGCTTCTTCTGTATCGTGGATCGTCGAAACAAGCAAGAATACTTTTTTTTCGTAAAATACCATTTATGGGTATTTCAATCGAGATACCAGAATGGGGCATTAGTTCTTTCTCTCGTTCTTGATCATATTGGAATGGGATGATGAATCTATTTCTTCGCCTTTTCGCCAATAAATCAGAGTTCTCGTGGAGAAGGGGGGGGTATAGGAAATTCCAATGGCCATTAGATAGGATTCGATCAGGTCCTGAATAATCAAGAATCCCCCCTCTTTTTTTACCGGAAGGACCCGAACTAAACAATTTGTGTCTCGCTCGATCATTAATCAATGAAAGATCAGAAATGGATCTCCGTTCGGCAGAAAGAGAATGAACATGCATTTGATCTTGATCCTTGTGGAGCGAAAAGGGGACCATACTGGATCCGCACGGGCCTCCTGATAATACCCATAAATGGCTTGTTTTTGGTAAGAGATGAACATTCCCGTATATATATTCAGGCGCATGGTACACATCGGTACTCCAGTGCATTTCTCCCTCTGAATCAGAATAAATATGTTTTCGAACCCTTTCTTTAAAATGGAAAGTGGATTTTCCAGCGCGAATCTCAGCAATCACTTGTTCTGATTCTACATATTGATCATTTTGAACGAAAAGAAAACTTTTTGGTGGAATATTCACATTATGTAGAATATCCTGACTCTCAATAGTCACATACAGGCCTATAGAACATAGAAAAGCAGGATGTCCATGACGTGTACGTGTGGGATGAACCAAATCCTCATGAAATTTGATTTTTCCATTAAAGGGGGCTCGTACATGTTCTGCAGTACCGCCTGTGAATACTCCACCGGTATGAAAAGTTCTTAATGTTAGTTGAGTCCCTGGTTCCCCAATGGATTGACCCGCAATAATACCTACTGCTTCTCCCAATTCGACCAGATCGCCATGAGCGGGACTCCGACCATAACATAATCGACAGATCCAAGATGTACTCCTGCAAATAAAGGGGGTTCGAATATATATTGATTGTGCTCGAAAGGTTATGAATCGATTGACAAGTTCAATCCCAATATCTTGATTTTGAGCGGCGATGCATCGTAGGCCCATATATATATCGTCTGCTAATACACGACCAATTAGTGTTTGGATCCAAATTCGTTCTGTCATCCCATTTCGAGAACTCACGGAAATACCTCGGATAGTTCCACAATCTGTTCTACGCACAACAATGTGTTGAACTACTTCAACAAGTCTACGCGTGAGGTATCCAGCATCTGATGTTCGTACAGCAGTATCCACAACTCCTTTGCGGGCTCCGTAGCAGGAAATGATATATTCCGTTAAAGAAAGTCCTTCGCGTAAATTGCTTTGAATGGGTAAATCAATCATTTGTCCTTGGGGGTCTGACATTAATCCTCTCATACCTACTAATTGATGTACTTGAGATGCATTTCCTCTAGCTCCCGAAAAGGACATTATATGGACTGGATTAGAAGGATCAGTCATCCTAAAATTATGATGCATTTCCTGTCTCAAATAGTCACTTGTAGCATACCATATCTCAATGGATTGGCGCAATTTCTCTACCGCGTGTACATTCCCATAATGATGGTGCTTTTCTAAAAGAAAACTTTGTTGTTCAGCATCTTGGACTATCCATCCCTTAGATGGTATTGTTAGAAGATCATCAATTCCTAATGAAATAGATGTAGCAGTGGCTTGCTGGAAACCCAGAGTCTTTACTTGATCCAGGATGTGCGATGTATATGCCATTCCGAAGTGATTTATTAATCTGCTAATAAGTCGTTTCATGGCAGTTGCATCTATCACTTTATTGTGAAAGACCAGATCGGCCCGTTCTGCCATAAGTACCTCCATATTCCGCTGAGTAGTATTCGACAATGGGTTTGAGTCAGTGATTTGAAGACTTCCTTTCCTCGATCTTGATTCACGTAGAAATTCGTGAATTATAATACCGGTTGAACCGTAGAGAACCGAATTCCTACGGTATCACATAATTACTTAGCTTAGGTACCGAGTAGGCCCGACAAAATCCCTGTATGGCTTCTTCTATTCCTCGATAAAAAGAAATATGACCAAGAGTGGTTCGAATGTATATACAAGGGTTTTCGTTTTGTACACTTCTTACTATTAGATAGTGCCCATAAATCTCATGATAGGTACCTAAAGAATCATATTGAACTTCGATGGGAACTTC